CACAACAATCAGACTTTCGGCGCGGTATAATCAAAGGTTCTATGCGCGCTCAAAGGCGTAAAGTAGTTATTTTCGAATTGTTTCAAGCAAATGCGCACTCCCTCCTTTTTGGGGAGAGACTCCAAGAATCCCCTCTTTTTTCTTTTGATATCTCCAGGTTGATTAAAAAAAATTTAATAAATTGGGGGGGTAAAAGGCAAGTTGTAGAGTGTACAAAAGAACAAACAAAAAGAGAAGAACAAAAAGAGAAGAAAAAAAGAAAAGAAAAAGCACGAATAAAGATAGCAGAGGCCTGGGATAGTATTCCATTTGCGCAAGTAATAAGAGGTTGCATGTTACTAACTCAATCTATTTTTCGAAAATATATTCTATTACCTTCATTCATAATTGCGAAAAATATAGGACGTATATTCCTATTGCAACTTCCCGAATGGTCTGAGGATTTACAGGAATGGAATAGAGAGATCCATCTAAAATGTACCTATAATGGTGTTCCATTATCCGAAACAGAATTTCCAAAAAATTGGTTAACAGATGGTATTCAGATAAAAATCTTATTTCCTTTCTGTATGAAACCTTGGCACAAATCAAAACTACGATCCTTTCAAAAAGATCTAATGAAAAAGACAAAAGAAAAAGATGATTTTTGTTTTTTAACAGTTTGGGGAATGGAAACGGAACTTCCCTTTTGTTCGTCCCGAAAACGACTTCCCTTTTTTAAACCCATCTTAAAGGAATTTGAAAAAAAAATTGGAAAATGTAAAAAGAAGTATTTTCGAGTTCTAACAGTTTTCAAAGGAAAAACAAAATTACTTCGAAAAGTTTCAAAAGAAACAAAAAAATGGGTTATCAAAAGTGTTATTTTTATAAAAAAAATACTAAAAAAACTTTCCAAAGTAAATCCAATTCTATTATTTAGATTAAGAGAAGTAGGAGTATATGCATCAAGCGAAATTAAAGAAGAAAAAGATTCCATAAGAAGCAATCAGATAATTCACGAATCATTTAGTCAAATTGCATCTCCGAGTTGGACAAATTCTTCATTGACAGAAAAAAAGATGAAGGATTTGACTGATAGAACAAGTACAATTCGAAATCAAATAGAAAGAATCACAAAAGATAAAAAAAAAGTAACTCCAAGAATAAATAATCTTAGTCCTACAAGTTATAATGCTAAAAGGTTCGAAAAACGGGAAATATTAAAAAGAACGAATGCTCGATTAATCTATAAATTACTCCCCCTTTTAAAATTTTTCATTGAAAAAATATACACAGCTCTATTTTTATCTATCATTAATATTCCCAGAATAAATACAGAACTTTTTCTTAAATTAACAAAACAAATTATTGATAAATCCATTTACAATAATGAAAGAAAACAAGAAAAAATTAATAAAAAAAATAAAACTCCAATTCCGTTTATTTCGACTATAAAAAAGGCACTTGATAATATTAGTAATATTAAAATAAATTCACATTTTTTTTATGACTTATCCTACGTGCCACAAGCATATGTATTTTACAAATTATCACAAATCCAAGTTAGTAACTCGTTAAGACCTGTTGTTCAATATCAAGGAATCCCCCCTTTTCTTAAGCCTAAAATAAAGGATTCTTTTGAAACACGAGGAATGTTTCATTCAAAATTAGCAGATAAAAAACTTCCGAGTTATGAAATGAATCCATGGAAAACCTGGTTACGAGGACATTATCAATACCATTTATCTCAGATTAGATGGTCTAGATTAATACCAGAAAAATGGCGAAATACAGTTTATCAGGGCCGTATAGCTAAAAAGGAAAATTTAAGCAAACGGCATTCATCTGAAAAAGACTCATTTATGAATTACAAAAAACAAAAACAATTTGAAGTATATTCATTATCGAATCCAAAAGATAATTTTCTAAAATACTATAGATATGATCTTTTATCATATAAATTTCTTAATTATGAAAATAAAGCGGAATGCTTTTTTTATAGATCTCCCCTTCACGGAAATAAGAACAAAGGGATTTCTTATAACACGTCTAAAGAAACCCTTTTTGATATGCTCAGGAACATCCCTATTAAAAATGATTTAGGAAAGGTCGATATTCTATATATGGAAAAACATATGGAAAAACCGGCCGATAGAAAATATTTCGATCAGAAAATTTTCTATTTTTTTATTAGACAAAAAATCGGTATTGAGGCCTCGATCATAATCGATACCAATAGGAATCAAAATACTCAAATTCGTACTAATAATTCTCAAATAATTTCTAAAAAAGATCTTTTTTATCTTATGATTCCAGAGATCAATCTAGCAAACTCCCACAAAGGATTTTTTGATTGGATGGGAATGAATGAAAAAAAGGTAAAGCGTCCCATATCAAATCTGGAACTTTGGTTCTTCCCAGAATTTGTGTTACTTTATAAGACATATAAACTGAAACCTTGGTTTATACCAAGCAAATTGCTTCTTTTAAATTTAGATATAAGTGAAACTAAAGAAACTAAAAAGATCAATGAAAAGGAAAAAGGAAGTTTTTTGATAGCATCAAATAAAAAGTATCGAAATCAAGAAGAAAAAGAACCCACAAGCCAAGTGGATCGAAGATATGTTCTCTCACAACAAAAAGATATTGAAGCAAATTATGCAACAAGATCGGACATGAAAAAAGGAAAAAAGAAAAAACAATACAAAAGCAACACGGAAGCAGAACTAGATTTATTCCTGAAACGTTATTTGCTTTTTCAATTGAGATGGGATGAGACTTTGAATCAAAGACTGATCAATAATATCAAGGCATATTGTCTCCTGCTTAGACTGATAGATCCAAGAAAAATTACTATATCCTCGATTCAAAAGAGAGAAATGAATTTGGATATAATGCTGATTCAGAAGAATTTAACTCTTTCAGAATTGATGAAAAAGGGAGTATTGATTCTAGAACCCATTCGTTTGTCTGGAAAAAAAGATGGGCAATTTATTATGCATCAAACCATAGGTATTTCGTTGGTTCATAAGAGTAAGCATCAAACTAATCAAAAATCCCAAGAGCAGAGATATGCTTCTAACAACAATTTTGATGAAACTATTTCACCACATCAAAAAAGAATCGGAAATAGAAACAAAAATCATTTTGATTTACTTGTTCCCGAAAATATTTTAGCCTTTAGACATTGTAGAAAATTGAGAATTCTAATTTGTTTCAATTCAAAAAATAGAAATTATATAGATAGAAATCCGGTATTTTGGAACGGAAAGAACGTAAAAAACAGCAGCCAAGTTTCACAGGACAATAACCATCTTGATAGAGAGAAAAATCAATTAATGAAATTAAAGCTCTTTCTTTGGCCTAATTATCGATTAGAAGATTTAGCTTGTATGAATCGTTATTGGTTTGATACTAATAATGGTAGTCGTTTCAGTATGTTAAGGATACATCTGTATCCACGATTGAAAATTTGTTGATAATACACTTTATCTATATATCCTATACCCTATATATATAATAGGGTATATGAAAGCAAACAAATACACAGATCGCACGTCTTGTCTCACCTTTCATTCTAGTATCCAATATGAAAACATTCAAATTTTCAAATTAATGGCATTATTATTATTGATCATTAAAATCCATATCTGTAAAAAGCAAAGGGGGTCTTTTGTGGTAAAAAATTCATTCATTTCGGTTATTTCTCAAAAAGAAAACGAAGAAAAGAGAGGGTCTGTTGAATTTCAAGTATTCAGTTTCACCACCAAGATAAGGAGACTTACTTCACATTTGGAATTGCACAAAAAAGACTTTTCATCTCAGAGAGGTTTGCGAAAAATTTTGGGAAAACGTCAACGACTGCTGGCCTATTTGTCAAAAATAAATAGAGGGCGCTATAAAGAATTAATTAGTGAGTTGGATATTCGAGAGATAAAAACTCGTTAATTTGAAGCGTGATGCCATTTGAGCTTAGTCGTTTAAATTTTGATGAACTTCTTTTGACTTTCAGCAATGCATGGAAGAATGACTCGGGAAAAACTTATGATTGCACCAACTACAAGAAAAGACCTCATGATAGTCAATATGGGCCCCCACCACCCATCAATGCATGGTGTTCTTCGACTGATCGTTACTCTCGATGGTGAAGATGTTATTGATTGTGAACCAATATTGGGTTATTTACATAGAGGGATGGAGAAAATTGCGGAAAATCGAACAATTATACAATATTTGCCTTATGTAACACGTTGGGATTATTTAGCTACTATGTTCACAGAAGCAATAACCGTAAATGGACCCGAACGGCTAGGCAATATTCAAGTACCTAAAAGGGCTAGCTATATCAGAGTTATTATGTTGGAGTTGAGTCGTATCGCTTCCCATTTGTTATGGCTTGGCCCTTTTATGGCAGATATTGGTGCACAGACCCCCTTTTTCTACATTTTTCGAGAACGAGAATTGATATATGACCTATTCGAAGCTGCTACCGGTATGCGCATGATGCATAATTATTTTCGTATCGGAGGAGTCGCTGCTGATCTACCTCATGGCTGGATAGATAAATGTTTGGATTTTTGCGATTATTTTTTAACCGGGGTTGCTGAATATCAAAAGCTTATTACACGGAATCCCATTTTTTTAGAACGGGTTGAGGGCATAGGCATTATTGGCGGAGAAGAAGCACTAAATTGGGGTTTATCGGGCCCAATGCTACGAGCTTCCGGAATACAATGGGACCTTCGTAAAGTTGATCGGTATGAGTGTTACGACGAATTTGATTGGGAGATTCAATGGCAAAAAGAGGGGGATTCATTAGCTCGGTATTTAGTACGAATCGCCGAAATGACAGAATCCATACAAATTATCCAACAGGCTCTGGAAGGAATTCCAGGGGGACCCTATGAAAATTTAGAAAGCCGCCACTTTGATAGAATAAAAGACTCCGAATGGAATGATTTTGAATATCGATTTATTAGTAAAAAACCTTCTCCAACTTTTGAATTGTCCAAGCAAGAACT